TACTAAAATAGAGTATAGTCTTAATATTAATATAAACTTATTTTGTTGAACCATACTTTATAATTATATGTAAAATGCGTTATAATACTTATGTTAATTAAATAATTACATTAATTCTTATTATTAATCTAGTTGTTACTTTAATTTAAGTAAATAATTTAACCTGGGGGCAGGGATAAACAAAATTTTGCTTAAGTGGGAATTTGCATAATTTAATTTATTTCTTTTTAATTTTACACTTTTCTTTTTTTGATGCTTGGGGGGTTAGTTTAAGGAATAAAAGCTTGATTTTGGCTTTTATTTTACTAGTTTTTTATTTTACATGTAAGTTTTTGCGTGAATTAATTAAATTTTAATAATAATAATTTTTATCCGCAGTATTTTGTATTAAATTTAAAGGTTATTTTGATTTGGTAAAAGTTAAAAAGTTCAGAATAAACTTGTGCCAGCATTCGCGGTTACACAAGTTGTGCAAGTAAAAATTATTGGTTAGTAGTAAATTTTATTAAAATAAAATTAATTAATTTATTTATAGGTGAAATTTTAAATTATTATTAAATTTATGTTATTTAAATGAAGCTATGAAATTTTTTATATTAAGACTAGGATTAGATACCCTATTATAATAAACGTGGATATAAACCTGGGTAGTAATAGTTATGATCTTGAAACCTAAAAAATTTGGCGGTGCTTTAATCTATTTAGAGGAACCTGTTCCGTGATCGATAATCCACGATAAATTTTACTTGATTTTGTTTAACTTATATACCGTTGTTATCAGAATATTTTATAAGAAAATAATTTTCTTTAATTTTTATAATGATTTATTTCAGATCAAGGTGTAGTTTATAATTAAGAGGTAATGGGTTACAATAAATTTATTTAAATGGAAATAAAAGTGAAATATTTTATTAAAGGTGGATTTAATAGTAAATTTAAAATATATATTTTAATTGATAAAAGCTCTAAAGCATGTACATATCGCCCGTCGCTCTTTTTAATTAAAGATAAGTCGTAACATAGTAGATGTACTGGAAAGTGTATCTAGAATGCAAATTAAAGCTTTATAAGTTAAGCATTTCATTTACACTGAAAAGAGTGTCGTGCAATTCGATTTAATTTGATTAATTTATATTTACTTATTTTTATTAGTTAATATTTATATATAATTTAAGTATATTTAATTATTTTGTTAATGTATTTTTTAGATTAAATAATTTTAGTAATAGTAAATTAGTACGGTAGCGGAATATTTTGAGATATATAATTATTAGATAAGAAGAATTAATTTTTTGTACCTTTTGTATCAGGGTTTATTAAAATATTATTAATTATATTTATTTTTCCCGAATTTAATAGAGCTAAATTTTTATGATTTTTATTGTTACAAAATTATTTTGAATAAAATTTTAGTGATTAAACGTTAGTCGTTATTAAATATATCTGGTTCTTTAAGATTTAAATTTAATTTATTTGTTTTTATTGAATTAGTTTAATTTATTTAATTTAATTTATTTTAAATATAAAAAATTTTAGGGATAAGCTTAAAATTTTTATCTATAATTAATTACTATTAATTAAATTTATAGCTAGTAGGATTAGAAATTTTTATCTTTTTAAAAAATGTTATAATGTATTTTTTGAATAATATAGAATTTATTTTAATTTAGATTTTTTATTAAAGAGTTTTATTGAATAATTTTTAATAGTAATAATGATAAAATTAGTATTATTTTTTTTTATTTAAATAAAAGTTTTATTTAGATAATAATAAGGAATTCAGCAATATTATACCCGCCTGTTTATCAAAAACATGTCTTTTTGTTAATAATATAAAGTCTAACCTGCCCACTGATTAATTGAAGGGCCGCAGTATATTGACTGTGCAAAGGTAGCATAATCATTTGCCTTTTAATTGGAGGCTGGAATGAATGGTTGAACGAGGTATAAACTGTCTCATTATTATAAGTTAATAATTTTATTTTTCAGTTAAAAAGCTGAAATTTATTTGGAGGACGAGAAGACCCTATAGAACTTTATAATTAATTAATAAAATTTATTTAGATAAAAAATTTTTATTTATTAATATTATTATTTTGTTGGGGTGACAGGAAAATTAATTTAACTTTTTTGATTTATTAACATAGATTAATGAATATTTATTTGATCCATTATTATTGATTTTTAGAATAAGTTACCTTAGGGATAACAGCGTAATTTTGTTGGAGAGTTCATATCGATAACGGAGATTGCGACCTCGATGTTGAATTAAAGAAATTTTTTAGTGCAGAAGCTAATTAGGGAGGTCTGTTCGACCTTTAAATCTTTACATGATTTGAGTTCAGACCGGCGTGAGCCAGGTCGGTTTCTATCCTTAAAAATATATTTTGATTTAGTACGAAAGGACCAATCATACGAATTAAATTTTTATAAATTGAATAAAATTAATTTAAATTACTTTGGCAGATTAGTGCATTGAATTTAGGATTCAATAATGTAAATTTTTACATGTAATAATATTATATATTAGAGATTTTTTTATTATTATTTTGGGTAGCTTAATTCTGGTTATTACAGTATTGGTTGGAGTAGCTTTTTTAACATTAATGGAGCGTAAAGTTTTAGGTTATATTCAGATTCGTAAGGGTCCTAATAAGGTTGGGCTTTGCGGGGTTCCTCAGCCTTTTTGTGATGCTATTAAATTATTTACTAAAGAACAAACGTATCCTATTATATCTAATTATTTAAGATATTATTTATCTCCTGTTGTTAGTTTATTTTTGTCTTTATTAATTTGAATAGTTTTTCCTTATTTAACAAATTTGTATAACTTTAATTTGGGACTTTTATTTTTTTTATGTTGTACTAGAATAGGTGTTTATACTGTAATAATTGCTGGTTGATCTTCTAATTCTAATTATGCTCTTTTGGGTGGGTTGCGGGCAGTTGCTCAGACAATTTCTTATGAGGTAAGAATGGCTTTATTATTATTATCTTTGGTGTTTATAATTGGTAGATTTAATTTAATTGATTTTAATTTTTATCAGAATTATATTTGATTTATTTTTTTATTTTTACCAATTTCTTTGGCTTGAATTACTTCAATGTTAGCTGAGACTAATCGCACTCCCTTTGATTTTGCTGAAGGTGAATCTGAATTGGTTTCTGGATTTAATGTTGAGTACAGAAGTGGGGGGTTTGCTTTAATTTTTTTGGCTGAGTATGCTAGTATTTTATTTATGAGAATATTATATTCTGTTATTTTTCTTGGGTCTGATGTTTTTAGAATTATATTTTTTATAAAATTGGTTTTTATTTCTTTTTTATTCATTTGGGTTCGTGGGACTTTACCTCGCTACCGTTATGATAAATTAATATATTTGGCTTGGAAAAGTTATTTGCCCTTGGCTTTAAATTTTATATTTTTTTCATTGGGATTAAAAATTTTTATATGGATTAATTTATTATAGTTAAATAAAATTAGTAAAATTAATAATAAATTATTATTATCTTATGTTTTCAAAACATATGCTTATTCAAGCTCATTAATTAATAAATTAATTTGTCTCATAATAAGTGTATAAGTGGATTAATAAGATAATAAGTAAAATAAAGAACAGTTAGAATTTGCCCGATTAAAATATATGGGTCTTCAACTGGACGTGCCCCGATTCAAGTTAGCAGAATAATGATTGTTACTATTAATCAAAATAATATTTGATTAACGGGGTATGTTTGTAAACCTCGGAATTTTCTAAGAAAACAGAAGGGTATAATAAATAGAATCGCAATTGATATAACTAGGGCAATTACTCCTCCTAGTTTATTAGGGATTGATCGGAGAATTGCGTAAGCAAATAGAAAATATCATTCTGGTTGAATATGTACTGGTGTAACCAGAGGATTGGCCGGGATAAAATTATCGGGGTCTCCCAACCCGTATGGTGCGTATAATGTAATTATTAATAATATAAATGTTATTAAAATAAACCCAATAATATCTTTGAAAGAAAAATATGGATGGAAGGGAATTTTATCAAAATTACTATTTATTCCTAACGGGTTGTTTGAACCTGTTTGATGGAGGAATAATAAGTGAATTATTGTGGCTGCAGCCACAATAAACGGTAGCAGAAAATGAAATGTGAAGAATCGGGTTAATGTAGCATTATCAACCGCGAATCCCCCCCACAATCATTGAACTAGTATTGTTCCTAAGTAAGGAATTGCTGAAAGTAGATTTGTAATAACGGTTGCTCCTCAAAAAGATATTTGTCCTCATGGTAAAACATACCCTATGAATGCTGTTGCTATAACTAAGAATAAGATAATTACTCCCACGCTTCATGTGTGTAAAAATATGTATGAGCTATAATATAATCCTCGCCCGATATGTAAGTAGATACAAATAAAAAAAAATGATGCGCCATTTGCGTGCAAAGTTCGGATTAATCACCCATAATTTACATCACGAATAATATGAGTTACTCTATTGAAGGCTATATTAATATCAGCTGTATAATGTATAGCTAAGAAAATTCCTGTTAAGATTTGAATAATTAAACATAATCCCAGTAAAGACCCGAAATTTCATCATGCTGAGATGTTGGATGGAGCAGGTAGGTCTACTAGGGCATTATTTGCAATTTTTAATAAGGGGTGGCTTGAACGTATAGGTTTATTCATTAGTTTAAAATTTTTGTCGGAGGGGCCCGCAATTAATATTAACAATTTTAACAACTACAATTAATGTTAATAGAAGATAATTTATTATTATTAATGTAATATTTATTGTTGGGTTGTTATATAATTTATTTAATCTTAATTCATTTTCTATAAATAGATTGTTTCTGTTAAATTTTATTATTTCAATATTGTTTAATAGTAGAATAGAGGTATCTATAAATATAATTGTTATTAAAATAATAGTTAAAAATGAAATAGATATAATTAAATTTATAATTGAGAATGAGAATAATTCATTAGAAGCTAATCTTGTTACGTAAATAAATAATACTAATATCCCTCCTAGTATAATTAAGAATAGGATATACGCAAATCAATATGAATAAGTATATAATCCGCAGGTTAATCTGATAATAATTGTTTGTAATAATAATGTTAGTCCTATAGCTAGGGGGTGTTTAATTTGAGTAAAATTTAATGATAAAATGATATTTAATGTTGTTAATAATAAGCTGATACAGAGAATAGTTTAATAAAAATAATAATTTTGGAGATTATTGATAAGATAATTATCTTTTCTCTGATGTTTTAAAAGTTAATAACTTAATTTTGGTATACAAGACCAATGTTTTATTTAAACTATTAAAACTAATGGTTGAATTAAATTTATTTATTGTAATTTTAATATATATTTGTGGATGTTTATCTTATGTTTTTAAACGTAAACATTTATTAAGCACTTTATTAAGACTTGAATTTATTGTTTTAAGCTTATTTTTTTTGTTAATAATAAGTTTAATATATTTCGGGTTTGAATTTTTTTTTTCTATAATTTTTTTAACATTTAGAGTTTGTGAAGGTTCATTGGGTTTATCAATTTTGGTTAGAATAGTACGTACCCACGGTAATGATTATTTTCAATCTTTAAATATTTTAATTTAATGTTAAGAATGTTATTAACTATTTTGTTTTTAATCCCTTTAAGTTTTATAGTAAACACATATTGAGTGGTTCAATGTATATTATTTATATTAAGATTAGGTTTTATGTTATATATTCAACCTGTTAATTTTTTTTGTTATTTAAGTTATTTTATAGGTATTGATTTAATTTCTTTTGGTTTAATTATATTAACTTTGTGAATTTGTGTATTAATATTAATGGCTAGTGAATCAATTTATCAATTTGGTTATAATAGAAATTTTTTTATTATAAATATTTTTTTTTTACTGTTGATATTATTTTTAACATTTTCTTCTTTAAATTTATTTTATTTTTATTTATTTTTTGAGTCTAGTTTAATTCCAACATTATTTTTGATTATTGGATGGGGTTATCAGCCTGAGCGGCTTCAAGCGGGGGTATATTTACTTTTTTATACATTATTTGCTTCTTTACCGATATTATCGGGAATTTTTTATTTATATAGTGAAAATATGAGTTTAATATATTTTATATTTAGTGAAAATTTTATTAGAAATTATTTGTTTTATTTAACTATTTTGTTTGCTTTTTTAGTAAAAATGCCAATGTTTTTAGTTCATTTATGATTACCAAGGGCTCATGTTGAGGCTCCTATTTCGGGTTCAATAATTTTAGCTGGTATTTTATTAAAATTAGGGGGTTACGGGATAATTCGTGTTTTAAAATTAATTATATCTTTGGGTATAAATTTAAATTTTATTTGGATAATTATTTCTTTAATCGGGGGAGTTATTGTGAGTTTAGTTTGTATACGTCAAGTTGATTTGAAATCTTTAATTGCTTATTCTTCTGTTTCTCATATAAGTTTAGTAATTGTTGGGGTGATGACCATAACTTATTGAGGATATAGAGGTTCTTACGTTTTAATAATTGGTCATGGCTTATGTTCTTCGGGTTTGTTTTGTTTAGCAAATATTAGTTATGAGCGCAGAGGTAGCCGTAGTTTATTGATTAATAGGGGTATAATAAATTTTATGCCTAGAATATGTTTATGATGATTTTTACTTAGATCTTCTAATATGGCTGCGCCCCCCTCTCTGAATTTATTGGGTGAAATTAGTTTATTAAATAGAATTGTAGGTTGATCTTGATTTACTATATTTTTTATTGCTTTATTATCATTTTTGGGGGCAGCTTATTCTTTATATTTGTATTCTTACAGTCAACATGGTGAAATTTATTCCGGGTTATATAGATGTTTTAATGGTAGTATTCGTGAATTTATTTTATTAATATTACATTGAATTCCCTTGAATTTATTAATTTTAAGGGGGGATTATTGTATACTTTGATTATATTTAAATAGTTTAATTAAAATATTGATTTGTGGTATCAAAGATGTGATTTAATCACTTTAGATAATTGGTTTATCAATTTGTTTTATTTCTTTTTCTTTTCTTTTTCTTTTCTCGCTATTAAATTTTATTAGAGGTTTATATTTTATTATTAACGATTTAGTTATTTTTATTGAATGGGAAATTTTGAGTTTAAATTCTTCGGCTGTTGTTATAACTATTTTATTAGATTGAATGTCTTTAATTTTTATAAGTTTTGTTTTATTTATTTCTTCAATGGTGATTTATTACAGAGATGATTATATAAAGGGGGATGAAAATTTATTACGTTTTATTATTTTGGTTTTAATATTTGTTTTGTCAATAATATTTTTAATTATTTCTCCTAATTTAATTAGAATTTTATTAGGATGGGACGGTTTGGGGTTAGTTTCTTATTGTTTAGTAATTTATTACCAAAATGTTAAATCTTATAATGCCGGTATAATTACGGCATTAACTAATCGAGTTGGTGATGTTGCTTTATTATTATCTATTGCTTGAATATTAAATTATGGAAGTTGAAATTATATTTATTATTTAGAAGTTATAAAAAATGATTATCAAATAATTATTATTTCTTGATTAGTTGTTTTAGCAGCTATAACTAAAAGAGCTCAGATTCCATTTTCTTCCTGACTACCAGCTGCTATGGCTGCTCCCACACCTGTTTCAGCTTTAGTTCATTCTTCGACTTTAGTAACGGCTGGTGTTTATTTATTAATTCGTTTTAATATTTTGTTTATAAATACTTATTTAAGAAAATTATTGTTATTACTTTCTGTTTTAACAATGTTTATGGCCGGATTAGGAGCTAATTATGAATTTGATTTGAAGAAAATTATTGCTTTATCAACTTTAAGTCAATTGGGGTTGATAATAAGAATTTTATCTATGGGATATTCATATTTGGCTTTTTTTCATTTATTAACTCATGCTTTATTTAAAGCATTATTATTTATATGTGCTGGTTCAGTAATTCATAGAGTGAATAATACCCAGGATATTCGTTTTATGGGGGGGTTAATTAATATATTGCCTTTAACTTGTACTTGTTTTAACGTGTCTAATTTAGCTTTATGTGGTATGCCATTTTTGGCTGGGTTTTATTCAAAAGATTTAATTTTGGAAATTGTTTCTATAAGAGCAATAAATTATTTAATTTATTTTTTATATTTTTTGTCTACTGGTTTAACAGTTTGTTATTCTTTTCGTTTAACTTATTACACGTTAACAAGAGTATTTAATTTTTCAACTTTAAGATCTATTAGTGATAGATATTTTATTATATTAAAGGGCATATTAGGTTTATTATTTTTAGCTATTATAGGGGGTGGGATACTTAGTTGACTTATTATTCCTACTCCGGAAATGATTTGTTTGCCATTATTTATAAAATATTTAACTTTACTAGTTAGTTTAGTGGGTGGTTTATTAGGTTATGAAATTTTTCAGTTTAGGATTAGTTGGAATTTAAGTGCTATAAAAAATTATTATTTAACTAATTTTTTAGGGGGAATATGATTTATACCAGTTATTTCTACTTCATTTATGAATTATGGTTCATTAAAATTGGGGTATAATTTTATTAAAATTATTGATCAGGGTTGGAATGAATATTTTGGTGCTCAGTCTATTTATATATATATAAGTAAATATACTAAAATAAATACTCTTTTACAGTTAAATAATTTTAAGATTTATTTAGTTATATTTATTTCTTGAATTGGATTAATATTTATGTTTATAGTGTATTATTTAAATAGCTCAAAAATTAGAGTGTAACATTGAAGATGTTAAGGTAGTAAATTTACTTTTAAATATAAAAATATTATTTATAAAAAAAATTTTTTTATTTTTACAATGAAAATGTAATGTTTTAATTTAAACTATATAAATAGAAATATTAATGGAATTAAACCACTAAAGAAAAAAGTTAGCAGCTTTTTCTTGATTATCATACTTCTTTAACCGGAGTTTAAATTCATTTATATCATTAACAGTGATAGGCCTCTTTTTGGCTTCAGTTAATTTATTTTAAGTTAGGGTGGGTTATAAATCACCATAGGTTAGGTCGAAACTAACTGCGGTTCGCTACAAACTTATTAAGATAAATTGGGCTTCCAATACTTTTTGAGTGCAATTCAAATGTTATAATTAACTATAATCCTATATTATTTAGTTCATTCAAGAGCTCCTTGGTTTCATTCATGATATAACCCTATTAATAAAATTAAGATAAAAAATATTGATGTGAATATTCACGCAAATATATTTGATATTTTTATAATAATTATAATTGGTAAAAGAAGGGCGATTTCTACATCAAAAATAAGGAAAATAATAGCGATTAAAAAAAAATGTAATGAAAATGGCATTCGGGCTGAACATTTAGGATCGAACCCGCACTCAAATGGTGAATTTTTTTCACGGTCATAAAAAGATTTTTTTGATAAAGCGGAGGCTAAAATTATAACAATAAATCTAATTATTATTAAAATAGTTGCTATAGTTAATATAATTAAAATTATTTATACTAAAATAATTTAGTCCTTTTGATTGGAAGTCAAATATACTAATATACTATATAAATTTATCCTCCCCATCAGTAAATTGAGATATATAAAAATAATCATACTACATCAACGAAATGTCAGTATCAAGCAGCTGCTTCAAACCCGAAATGATGATTTAATGAGAAGTGAAAGTTGATATGTCGGGCTAGACAAATTATTAAAAATGTGGTTCCGATTAGAACATGTAATCCGTGGAACCCAGTAGCTACAAAAAAAGTTGATCCATAAACTGAATCTGCAATTGTAAACGGGGCTTCAATATATTCATATGCTTGTAGAATTGTGAAATAAACACCTAACAGTACTGTAAATAATAGTCCTTGGGTTGTTTGTGTATAATTATTATTTATTAATCTATGGTGGGCCCATGTAATTGTTACTCCTGATGATAATAGGATTACTGTATTTAATAGAGGAATTTCAAGGGGGTTAAACGGTGTTACTCCTGCCGGGGGTCAAGATAATCCTAATTCAACAGTAGGTGATAAACTACTATGAAAAAAAGCTCAAAAGAATCTAACGAAAAAAAATACTTCTGAAATAATAAATAAAATTATTCCTCATCGTAAGCCGGCGATTACATTAGAAGTATGAAGGCCTTGTAAAGTTCTTTCTCGTACGACGTCTCGTCATCATTGAATTATTGTTAAAATTGTAATTAGATTACCTAATATTAATAAAGATATGTCATATTGGTGGAATCATTTTACAAGCCCCGCAGTTGTGGTTAGCGCTGCTAGGGCACCTGTTAAAGGTCAGGGGCTAAAATCAACTAGATGGTAGGGATGATTATTATGTGTTGACATTATGTAAATTTAAATTACTTCTCTTGAGTAAAGTGTTCTAAGTACTGCAAAAACATATGATTGGATAATTGCAACTGCTATTTCAAGGGTTAATAGAGCTAATTGTGTGATTAATAAGAAATTAATTATAATTATATTTATGGATGGACCTGTTCTTCCTAGGAGGGTTAATAATAGATGCCCAGCAATTATATTTGCGGCTAATCGAACAGCTAAAGTTCCTGGGCGGATAATATTACTAATTGTTTCAATACAAACTATAAATGGTATTAATACGGGGGGAGTTCCTTGAGGTACTAAATGAGCAAATATATGTGTTGTGTGATTAATTCATCCGTAAAGAATAAATCTAAATCATAGGGGTAGAGCTAATGCTAAAGTTATTACTAGATGACTAGTTCTTGTAAAGGTGTAGGGGAATAACCCTATAAAATTATTAAATATAATAAATGAAAATAATGAAACAAAAATAAATGTTCTACCGTAAGAAGTGGTGCTACCAATAAGTGTTTTAAATTCTTTATGAAGAGTATTTAAAATATTAAATCATAAAATATTAAATCGTGACGGGATTAATCAATATATATTTGGAATTAACAATATACCTAATATAGTTCTTAATCAATTTAATGAAAAGTTCATAATATTGGTTGAAGGATCAAATATTGAGAAAAGATTTGCTATCATTTTCAGTTTATTGATTTAATTTTTAATTGAATTAATTGTTTTTTTTGTGTTGTGTAAAAAAAAATATAATAATTTATAATTGAGAAGGTTATTATTAGTATAATAAAATATAAAAATAATATTCATCATCTTAGAGGACTTATTTGAGGAATCAAAAAGTATTAAATTATTTAATAATTTTAATTTGACAAACTAATGTTATGCTTTAACTAACTTTTTTCATTAGAAGTAATTGCTAATTTACTATAGTATGGTTTAAGAGACCATTACTTGCTTTCAGTCATCTAATGATGAATTTATTTTAACCCAATTAATAAATGTTTTTATCGGGATACTTTCAATTACAATAGGTATAAATCTGTGATTTGCCCCACAGATTTCTGAACATTGACCAAAAAATAATCCTGGGCGATTAATAAAAAAATTTGTTTGATTAAGACGTCCCGGGGTTGCGTCAATTTTTACTCCTATGGCTGGAACTGTTCATGAATGTAAAACATCAGCGGCCGTAATTAGTATACGTACCTGTGTACCTGCGGGTAGTGTAGTTCGATTATCAACATCTAATAATCGGAATCCATTTGTTGATAATTCATTTGTGGGGATTATGTATGAATCGAATTCTACATTTAGAAAATCTGAATATTCATAACTTCAATATCATTGATGCCCAATTGCTTTTAATGTAATTGATGGGTTATCAACTTCATCTAGTAAATAAAGAAGACGTAAAGAGGGGAGAGCAATAAAAATTAATGTAATGGCTGGTAAGATAGTTCAAATAATTTCAATAGTTTGACCTTCTAATAAAAATCGATTAATAAATTTATTGAAAAATAATGTTGATAGTAGATATGATACTAAAATAGTAATTATTATTAGAATTAATAATGTGTGGTCATGAAAAAAGATTAGTTGTTCTATTAAAGGAGATGTTCTATTTTGAAGGGAAAAATTAGATCATGTTGCCATTTTCTAATAAAAGAAAATTCTTTATATATAATGCTTAAAATTATTGCACTATTCTGCCATATTAGAATTTAGTTAGAATAGGAAGTTCTGAGTATCTGTGTTCAGCGGGCGGATATTTTTGTAATCATTCAATTGATGAAGGTAATTGAGCTGAGAATAGGGTAATTCGGTTTAGAAATATTCTTTCTCATATAATAAAGAAAAAAAATAGTACGGCAATAAAGGAAATAAGTGATCCCATAGAAGAAACAATATTTCATGAGGTGTATGCATCTGGGTAATCGGAGTAACGTCGTGGTATACCACTTAATCCCAAGAAATGTTGGGGGAAAAAAGTTATATTTACTCCAACAAATATTCCAATAAATTGAATTTTGAGTCATAAGTTGTTTATAGTTAATCCGGTAAATAATGGGTATCAATGAACAAATCCCGCTATAATAGCAAACACGGCCCCCATAGAAAGGACATAATGAAAATGAGCTACTACATAATATGTATCATGTAAAATAATATCAATTGATGAATTGGCTAAAATAACTCCCGTTAATCCACCAACTGTAAATAAAAATACAAATCCTAGTGCTCATAACAGGGCCGGGGAATAAGTGAATTGTGATCCGTGTAATGTTGCTAGTCAACTAAATACTTTAATTCCTGTAGGTACTGCAATAATTATAGTGGCGGAAGTAAAGTAGGCACGTGTATCAACATCTATTCCTACAGTAAATATATGATGAGCTCAAACGACAAATCCTAGAAGACCAATAGCTAATATAGCATAAATTATACCTAGTGCCCCAAAAGTTTCTTTTTTCCCTCTTTCCTGGGCAATAATATGTCTAATTATTCCGAATCCGGGTAAAATTAAAATATAAACCTCTGGATGCCCGAAGAATCAAAATAAATGTTGGTATAAAATTGGGTCTCCCCCTCCTGCTGGGTCAAAGAAGGATGTATTTAAGTTTCGATCTGTTAATAGTATTGTGATTGCTCCTGCTAAAACAGGCAAAGATAATAATAATAAAATGGCTGTAATAACAACAGATCAAACAAATAATGGTATTCGGTCTAATGTTATGTGAGATAGGCGTATATTGATAACTGTAGTGATAAAATTTACCGCCCCCAGAATGGAAGAAACTCCGGCCAAATGTAAGCTAAAGATGGCTAGGTCAACTGATGCCCCTGCATGTGCAATTCCTGCTGATAGGGGGGGGTACACTGTTCATCCTGTCCCGGCTCCTCTTTCAACAATAGATGACGCTAGCAATAAAGTTAATGACGGGGGTAATAATCAAAAGCTTATGTTATTTATACGTGGGAAAGCTATATCGGGGGCAGCAAGTATTAAAGGTACTAATCAATTTCCGAATCCACCGATTACAATTGGTATTACTATAAAGAAAATTATGACAAATGCATGAGCTGTTACAATTACATTATAAATTTGATCGTCTCCGATTAATGATCCTGGCTGACCTAATTCTGCCCGGATTAACAGGCTTAAACTTGTTCCTACAAGTCCTGCTCAGATTCCGAATAGAAAATATAGGGTTCCGATATCTTTGTGGTTAGTTGAAAATAATCATTTTTGCGTTTGGTAAAATGGCTGATTAAAGGTAGTAAACTGTAAATTTACTTATGGGATGTTATATCTCTTTTACCACTAAGGTTTAAAGAATTTTCTATATTTGCAGCTTTGAAGGCTATTAGTTTATTTAACTTAAAACCTTAGCCGGGTTTTGTATTCAAATTAATGATTTTAAATTGCAAATTTAAAGGTGGGTAAAATTACCTTAAAACCTAAATAATGGGGTAAACAAAGAAGATAAATCTTAGCCCGAATAATGAAAAAAAATTTAGTGACATTATACTTTTTGTTAATTTGTTAAATCAGGGTTTATTTCATTTAAGTTGAAGGGAATTAATTATAAGGGTTGAGTAGGTTAATCGGATATAGATGTATAAGGTTGCTAATGTTATTATTACTATAGTAATAACAATAAATAAGTTTGTTTCTCTAAGGGCTTGAATAACAATTCATTTGGGTATGAACCCCGCGAAAGGAGGTAATCCACCAAGGGATAATAAATTACAAAATAAAGAAAATTTAATAATTGGGTTGTTTCTTATTGAAAAGAAAATTTGGCTAAAGTAGTAAATATTAAAAGAATTTAATATATAAATAATTGACAAAGACATAATTACATAAAATAGGAAATAAGTTAGTCAATATCTTATTGAAATAATTAATCTTCTTAATATTCACCCTAAGTGGTTAATTGATGAATACGCTATTAATCTTCGTAAGTTTGTTTGATTAAATCCACCAATTGACCCAATTGTAATTCTTATAATAATAGCAATTGTAATAAATTTGTAAAGAAAACAGTATGAAATTAAAATTATTGGTGCAATTTTTTGCCATGTTATTAGAATAAATCTTATTCATCAAGATAATCCTTCTATAACTTCGGGAAATCACGAGTGGAAAGGGGCAGCTCCTATTTTTATTAGGAGGGCGGAGTTTAAAATAATATTTAAATGCAAATTATATTGAGGTAAAAAATTTTGGTTGAAAGTCAATATCAAAACAACAAAAAGTAAAGTTGTTGAAGCTAGAGCTTGGACAATAAAATATTTAAGAGACGCTTCGGTTGAAGCTAGGTATTTTAAATTAATTAATAGAGGGATAAAAGCTAATAAATTAATTTCAAGACCTATTCATGCTCCTAGCCAGGAGTTAGAAGAAACTGTAATAATTCTGCCTAATAGCAATATTATGAAAAATATGAAGTTTGTTAAATTATTAAAAATTAAAAAGGAAAGGGGTAACCTTTATAAGTGGGGTATGAACCCAGTAGCTTATTTAGCTTACCTTTTTTACCTTTTAAATAATACATTTTAGTATACGAGGTATATAAGCTTTTGATGCTTGGGGGGTTAGTTTAATTCTATCAAATGTAGTGCGTTTTTTTTTTTAAACGACAGTATTTACATTTGAGAGAGGGCGCGGTAGGGGGCTAATAAAGACACAATATTTTGTGTATGATTTATCCTATCAAGATAATCCTTTTTCAGGCACTTTATT